TTTTTGAACCTATTTTTAAAGAACTCAAAAAAAAAATTATAAAATTAAAAAAGAAATGTTTTATAATTCTAAAAATTTTAAAAGACAAAACAAAACTGTTTCTAAATGTCTCAAAAGAAACAAAAAAATGGGTTATTAAAGGCATTCTGTTTCTAAAAGAAATAATAAAAGAACTCTCAAAAATAAACCCAATTATATTATTGGGATTGAGAAAAATAGAAGTATATGAATTGAGTGAAACTAAAAAAGATTTGATAAACAGTATCAGAAATCGTATGATTCATGAATCGTCCATTCAAATTGTATCTCGGGATTGGACAAATTATTCATTGACAGAAAAAAAAATGCAGGATCTGACTGATAGAACAAACACAACCATAAATCAAATAGAAAAAATTACAAAAGACAAGAAAAAAGGATTTATAACTCCAGATAGAAATATTAGTTCTAACAAAATAAGTTATGATGATAAAAGATTTGAATCACAAAAAAATATTTTTCAGATATTAAAAAGAAGAAATGTTAGATTAATCCGTAAATCACATTATTTTTTTAAATTTTTCATTGAAAAGATATACATAGATATCTTTCTATGTATCATTAATATTCCTAGGATCAATACACAACTTTTTCTTGAATCAACAAAAAAAATTATTAATAAATACATTAACGATAATGAAAAAAATAAAGAAAGAGTTGATAAAACAAATCAAAGTTTAATTAACTTTATTTCAACTATAAAAAAGTTACTTTATAATACTAATATTAGTAATAATAATTCAAAGACTTTTTGTGACTTATCCTACTTTTCACAAGCATATGTATTTTACAAATTATCACAAACCCAACTTATTAACTTATATAAGTTAAAATCTGTCTTTCAATATAACGGAACATCTCTTTTTCTTAAGACTGAAATAAAAGATTATTTTGTTGGAACACAAGAACTATTTCATTACGAATTAAGACATAAGAATCTTCGCAATTCTGGAATGAATCAATGGACAAATTGGTTAAGGAGTCATTATCAATATGATGTATCTCAGATCAGATGGTCTAGATTAGTACCACAAAAATGGCGAAATATATTCAATCAACACCGTATGGTTCAAAATAAAGATTTATGTGATTCATATGAAAAAGATCAATTAATTCATTACGAAAAACAAAATAATTTTGAAACGGATTCATTACTGAATCAAAAGGATAGTTTTAAAAAACAATATAGATATGATCTTTTAGCATATAAATCTATTAATTATGAAGATAAGAAGTACTCTTATATTTATGGATCACCATTACAGGTAAAAAATAACCAAGAAGTTTTTTATAATTACAACACACATAAACGAAAATCATTTAATATACCGGAAGGTATTCCTATTATCCCTCTCAATAATTATCTAGTAGAAGATGATATTAGAGATATGGAGAAAAATCCGGATAGAAAATCTTTTGATTGGAGAATTATCAATTTTTGTCTTAGAAAGAAAGTCGATATTGAGGCCTGGATCGATATTGATACTGACACTAACAGTAATAAATATACTAATACTAGGGTTAATAATTATCAAATAATTGATAAAATCAATAAGAAAGGTCTTTTTTATTTCACGATTCATCAAGATCAAGAAATCGACCTATATAATAAAAAAAGGTTTTTTGATTGGATGGGAATGAATGAAGAAATACTAAGTCATCCCATATCAAATCTGGAACTTTGGTTCTTCCCAGAATTTGTGATACTTTATAATGCGTATAAAATTAAACCTTGGGTTATACCAATTAAATTACTTCTTTTAAATTCTAATATAAATGAAAATGCTAGTGAAAACAAAAGCATAACTGGAAATAAAAAAATAGATCCTTTTATATCAATATCCTCGAATGAAAAAAAATCTCTTGAATTAGAAAACCGAAATAAGGGGGAAAAAGAATCCGCGGGCCAAGCAGATCTTGAATCAGCTCTTTCAAACCAAGAAAAAAATGTTGAAGAAGATTATACGGGATCGGACATGAAAAAACATAGAAATAAAAAGCAATACAAGAACAGCACAGAAGCGGAGTTTTCTTTTTTACTAAAAAGGTATTTACATTTTCAATTGAGATGGGATGATTCTTTAAATAAAAAAATAATCAATAACATCAAAGTATATTGTCTCCTTCTTAGACTGATAAATCCAAGAGAAATTACTATATCCTCTATTCAAAGGGGAGAAATGAGTCTGGATATTCTGATGATTCAGAAAGATTTAACTCTTACAGAATTGATGAAAAGGGGAATTTTGATTATTGAACCAATTCGTCTATCTATAAAAAATGATGGACAATTTATTATGTATCAAACCATCGGTATTTCATTGGTTCATAAAAGTAAACACCAAATTAGTCAAAGATACCGAGAAAAAAAACATGTTGATAAGAATTCTGATGAAGTCATTACAAAACATCAAAAGATGACTGGAAATAGAGATAAAAATCATTATGATTTTTTTGTTCCTGAAAATATTTTATCACCTAGACGTCGTAGAGAATTGAGAATTCTAATTTGTTTCAATTCTAGTAATAGAAATGATATGCATAGAAATTCAACATTTTGTAATGGGAATAAGGTAAACAGTGAGGTTTTGGATAAAAGAAAAAAATATAAAAAAAAACTTTTTAAAGTAAAGTTATTTCTTTGGCCCAATTATCGATTAGAAGATTTAGCTTGTATGAATCGGTATTGGTTTGATACCAATAATGGAAGCCGTTTCAGTATGGTAAGAATACGTATGTATCCGCGATTGAAAATTCATTAATAATGCATTTTTCTTTTACTATATTTACCATATCTGGTCTATAACGATAAAAAGATGCACACATGCATTGTCTTACATTCCATTCTGATACATGATACTAATTCAATGACATATCAATTAGATCTAGAAATGAATCAACAAAATCTTCTTATTTTAGGTCTAAATTTTTATCTTTTGTGCGTGCAGAAAACAACCATACTTTTGTATACCCTTTCAAATAAAATTAAAAAATTTTAATCGGATTGATTAAATTAAAATTAAATTTAATAAAATTATAAATTAGTAACGAAATTAAGATTTTTGTATATACCAAATTAAAATGAGTGCCATTATTATTACTGATCAATAAAGATATCTATCACTAAAAAAAAATATTTTAAAACAAAAAGACGGGGGAGAGAAGATTTAATTTTATGGTAAAAAATTCATTCATCTCAGTTATTTCACAAGAAGAAAAAGAAGAAAACAGAGGATCCGTTGAATTTCAAATATTTAGTTTCACAAATAGGATACGAAGACTTACTTCACATTTACAATTACACAAAAAAGACTATTTATCTCAGAGAGGTCTACGTAAAATTCTGGGAAAACGCCAACGACTGCTGTCTTATTTGTCAAAGAAAAATAGAATATGTTATAAAGAATTAATTAATCAGTTAGATATTCGGGAATCAAAAACTCGTTAATTTTATTAATTTGAAGATGCATTTTGAATTATTTGATTTATTAGATCTTGAATTTTAATGAACTTTTTTTCGTTTTCGGCAATTCATGAAAAAATGAATCGAGGAAAAACCTATGAATATACCAGCTACAAGAAAAGACCTCATGATAGTCAATATGGGCCCCCATCACCCATCAATGCATGGTGTTCTTCGACTCATCATTACTCTAGATGGTGAAGATGTTATTGACTGTGAACCGATATTGGGTTATTTACACCGAGGGATGGAAAAAATTGCGGAAAACCGAACAATTATACAATATTTGCCTTATGTAACACGTTGGGATTATTTAGCTACTATGTTCACAGAAGCAATAACTGTAAATGGACCGGAACAGCTGGGAAATATTCAAGTACCTAAAAGAGCCAGCTATATCAGAATAATTATGTTGGAGTTGAGTCGTATAGCTTCTCATCTGTTATGGCTCGGTCCTTTTATGGCGGATATTGGTGCACAGACTCCCTTTTTCTATATTTTCAGAGAAAGAGAGTTAGTATATGATCTATTCGAAGCTGCCACCGGTATGAGAATGATGCATAATTATTTTCGTATCGGAGGAGTAGCGGCCGATCTACCTCATGGCTGGATAGATAAATGTTTGGATTTCTGCGATTATTTTTTAACGAGAGTTGCTGAATATCAAAAACTTATTACACGAAATCCTATTTTTTTAGAACGAGTCGAGGGAGTAGGCATTATTGGTAGAGAGGAAGTAATAAATTGGGGTTTATCGGGACCAATGTTGAGAGCTTCCGGAATACAATGGGATCTTCGTAAAGTGGATCATTATGAGTGTTACGACGAATTTGATTGGGAAGTACAGTGGCAAAAAGAAGGAGATTCATTGGCTCGTTATCTAGTCCGAATTGGTGAAATGATAGAATCCATAAAAATTATTCAACAGGCTCTGGAAGGAATTCCGGGGGGACCATATGAGAATTTAGAAATCCGATACTTTGATAGAGAAAGGAATACAGAATGGAATGATTTTGAATATCGATTTATTAGTAAAAAACCCTCTCCTACGTTTGAATTGCCGAAACAAGAACTTTATGTGAGAGTCGAAGCCCCAAAGGGAGAATTGGGAATTTTTTTGATAGGGGATCAGAGTGGTTTTCCTTGGAGATGGAAAATTCGACCGCCGGGTTTTATCAATTTGCAAATTCTTCCTCAGTTAGTTAAAAGAATGAAATTGGCTGATATTATGACGATACTAGGTAGTATAGATATCATTATGGGAGAAGTTGATCGTTGAAATGATAATTGATACACCAGAAGTACAAGATGTCGATTCTTTTTATAGATTGGAATTTTTAAAAGAGGTCTATGGAATTATATGGGTGCTTATTCCTATTTTTACTCTCGTATTGGGAATCACAATAGGCGTACTGGTAATTGTATGGTTAGAAAGAGAAATATCCGCAGGGATACAACAACGTATTGGACCCGAATACGCCGGCCCTTTGGGAGTTCTTCAAGCTCTAGCAGATGGTACAAAACTACTTTTCAAAGAAAATATTCTTCCATCTAGAGGGGATACTCGTTTATTCAGTATCGGTCCGTCCATAGCAGTTATATCAATTTTAGTAAGCTATTCAGTAGTGCCCTTTGGCTATCACCTTGTTTTAGCAGATCTCAATATCGGTGTTTTTTTATGGATTGCCATTTCAAGTATTGCTCCTATTGGACTTCTTATGTCAGGATACGGGTCAAATAATAAATATTCCTTTTTAGGTGGTCTACGAGCTGCCGCTCAATCGATTAGTTATGAAATACCATTAACTTTATGTGTGTTATCAATATCTCTACGTGCGATTCGTTGATACATAGACATAAACTTTTCTCTATTCCTTCCTTTTTAAAAAAGGGGTGGAATGAATTGAGTAGATATCTTCATTTTTTTTTATTGATTATTAGGATTGATGAACTAAATCAAATAGTTATATGAGTGAAAGAAAACAGCTTATATATAAATTCGCAGTAAAAATATTGAGTCTCATTTTCTATGTATAAGAATTATAGAGTTAAACGGAAATAAAGATAAACAGAAGAAACCGTTTACCCCAAGGTTGGTTGATTAGTCATCCTGACTTGAAGCGGGCTCAAAAGATCAACCGTATTGAGTTTTCACTATCATTTGTATGTATTACCATACATGTATTATCATAACGGGGGGTTGAGCAAAAACGAGTGGATGGTTAGAAACACCAAGATATGTAAAGGATTAGTAATGGAGATTTTGTAAATTATCCCAAAAGGAATTTTTACATAATATACAAACAAAGAATACTAATTGGGGCTTTAAGTTAGTAGAAATGATTAGGCAGTACTCCCCACGACACGATTCCAATCCAGAGTATGCTCCTATCCACCGATTAAATAAATAACTATTGGGAACGAAATAATCCTTTATTTTTATTTTGTAAGCCCTCTTTTTCTCAAAAATAGAAAGAAGAATAGGAACGAAAAAAAAAAAAAAAAGAGAAAGAAATAGAATTCCAATAAAAAAAATCTTTTTTATTCTTTTTTTTTTTTCTTTTATTCTTTACTATATCCATATTCATAGATATAGAATTTGTGTCATAATTCATGAATTAATATATAATTCTTTTTCGTAAGTGAAAACAACAGGTTATTGATATTTTTACAAGAAGTATTTTATTGAACAATTAAGTTATTACTCAACAAAAAATAATTGAAATTATTATTTAAATTATTGAAGAAAGGATGAGATCAATTCAGAAGTACTTTTTTTTATTTATAATTTTTATTTAAAATTATTAAAATTATAATTATAACAGACAGAATTCAATTGGTCTAATTTTTGGCCGTCCGATATAATATATTTTGACCTTATCCATCCTACAAGCATATCAAGATAAAATAATACTGACCCGGTCCTTAGATTTATTTCTGGCCTTCAAGGAGCCGTATGAGGTGAAAATCTCACGTACGGTTCTGTAATAGCGATGGTAACAGTGATGATATCGCCGACTATGATTATCTAACAGTTCAAGTACAATTGATATAGTTGAGGCGCAATCAAAATATGGTTTTGGGGGGTGGAATTTGTGGCGTCAGCCTATAGGGTTTATCATTTTTCTCATTTCCTCCCTAGCAGAATGTGAGAGATTACCTTTTGATTTACCAGAAGCAGAAGAAGAATTAGTAGCAGGTTATCAAACCGAATACTCGGGTATCAAATTTGGTTTATTTTATGTTGCTTCCTATCTAAACCTATTAGTTTCTTCATTATTTGTAACAGTTCTTTACTTGGGAGGTTGGAATATCTCTATTCCGGACATATATGTTTCTGAGCTTTTTGAAATAAATAAAACGTGCGTAGTCTTTGGAGCGACAATTGGTATCTTTATTACATTAGCTAAAACTTATTTGTTCTTGTTCATTCCTATCACAACAAGATGGACTTTACCGAGGCTAAGAATGGACCAACTATTGAATCTTGGATGGAAATTTCTTTTACCTATTTCTCTCGGTAATCTATTATTAACAACTTCTTCCCAACTCTTTTCGCTGTAAAAGAATATTCTATATTCACAACTTGTCTCAAACAAGAGAAATAAACAAACATAAAATTATTCATCTATATATATATTCACGATATGTTCTCTATGGTAACTGGGTTGATGAATTATGGTCAACAAACAGTACGAGCTGCAAGGTACATTGGTCAAAGTTTCATAATTACTTTATCCCACGCAAATCGTTTACCCGTAACTATTCAATATCCTTATGAAAAATCAATCACCGCGGAGCGTTTCCGCGGTCGAATACATTTTGAATTTGATAAATGTATTGCTTGTGAAGTATGTGTTCGTGTATGTCCTATAGATCTACCCGTTGTTGATTGGAAATTGGAAACTGATATTCGCAAGAAACGGTTGCTTAATTACAGTATTGATTTCGGAATTTGTATATTTTGTGGTAATTGTGTTGAATATTGTCCAACAAATTGTTTATCAATGACTGAAGAATATGAACTTTCTACTTATGATCGTCACGAATTGAATTATAATCAAATTGCTTTGGGTCGTTTACCAATGTCAGTAATTGACGACTATACAATTCGAACTATTTTAAATTCGCCTCAAATAAAAAATAAGTAAATCTCTTATTAAAGAAGAATTTCCAATTACTTTACTAATACTAAGGTTCAGTTTTGATCTAATATAAAGGAATAGGGTTTCTTTCGTTTTGTTTGGTCAATAACTACAAATCCCAACTATTGGTTGGTTGGTAAGAATCACATCTTAATTTTGTATTGAAAATCTATTAATTAATAGATCTGTAATTATTTCGAAATATATAATTTCGGATTAGAACTACTCTTTCATATAAAGAATTAAATTAGTCCAATAATTGTACCTACATTTATTCACACCCTTTAATTATTTATTTACTTAGGATTTAATTAGGAATTTATCAAAAATCATAAAAAATTTTTTCTGGTCGGGTCTCAATAAGGTCATGAAAAACATTTAGATTTATTTATCTCTTATTTTACATATAATGGATTTGCCTGGACCAATACATGATTTTCTTTTAGTCTTTCTGGGATTGGGTCTTATACTAGGAGGTATAGGAGTAGTATTATTTACCAACCCCATTTATTCTGCCTTTTCATTGGGACTGGTTCTTGTTTGTATATCCTTATTCTATATTCTATTAAATTCCTATTTTGTAGCTGCTGCACAACTCCTTATTTACGTGGGAGCTATAAATGTTTTAATCGTATTTGCTGTGATGTTCATGAATGGTTCAGAATATTACAAAGATTTTAATCTTTGGACTATTGGGGATGGGGTTACTTTGCCAGTTTGTACAAGTATTTTTGTTTTACTAATGATTACTATTACAGATACGTCATGGTACGGGATTATTTGGACTACAAGATCAAACCAGATTATAGAGCAAGATTTGATAAGTACTAGTCAACAAATTGGAATTCATTTATCAACAGATTTTTTTCTTCCATTTGAATTCATTTCGATAATTCTTTTAGTCGCTTTGATAGGTGCAATTGCCGTGGCGCGCCAGTAATAAATCTATAGAATTAGCACCAGTAATCCAAACTAAACTATGTTCTATGTTATTACATTTATTTCCCTTCAATTAAAATTTAAGATTGTTTCTGTCTAAAATATAAATTCTTTTATTCAGTCTATTACCAATACAATATATTCCTTTGTTACGTACTTTTTTTTATATTCTAGTCAATTGAATCTGTTGAATTGTTGTTCAGTTCATATTGAAATGAATCTAAATTGATAAGGAGTTGGTCAATGATGCTCGAACATGTACTTGTTTTGAGTGCCTACTTATTTTCTATCGGTATCTATGGATTGATCACGAGCCGAAATATGGTTAGAGCCCTTATGTGTCTTGAACTTATACTGAATGCGGTTAATATAAATTTCGTAACATTTTCTGATTTTTTTGATAGTCGCCAATTAAAAGGAAACATTTTCTCAATTTTTGTTATAGCTATTGCAGCCGCCGAAGCAGCTATTGGACTGGCTATTGTTTCGTCAATTTATCGTAACAGAAAATCAACTCGTATCAATCAATCTAATTTGTTGAATAAGTAGTATTAATCATATAAATTATAATATTCATAAATTAGAATTAACATGACCATACATTACGTATAATACACATTTTTAAAAATGTAAGAAATCAAAGTCTCTTGGTTATATCGCATGAGTCGATCCAGAAGTAGATTGATTAGAAAAATTCTGGTAAATTATTGATTCGTCTGGTGTCTAAATATATGATTCATTTACAAGTTTACTAGATCGAAAATTTCGAATGTTCAAAAATTTATAGATCCAATGTCACATTCAGTAAAGATTTATGATACGTGTATAGGGTGTACTCAATGTGTGCGAGCTTGCCCAACGGATGTATTAGAAATGATACCTTGGGACGGATGTAAAGCTAAGCAAATTGCTTCTGCTCCAAGAACAGAGGACTGTGTTGGTTGTAAGAGATGTGAATCCGCCTGTCCAACGGATTTCTTGAGTGTTCGAGTTTATTTATGGCATGAAACAACTCGAAGTATGGGTCTAGCTTATTAATACGTTCCAGAAAACCCTACTTGAATACATTTGATTTTTTTTTTACCTTTACCGACAAAAACCCGCGCTCAATTTTTTTTTTTGAGCACGGGTTTTTCTGGTCCAAGTTTATCTTGTTTTTACCATGAATTATTTTCCTTGGTTAACGCTAGTTGTAGTTTTGCCAATATCCGCGGGTTCCTTAATTTTCTTTCTCCCTCATAGAGGAAATAAGGTAATTCGGTGGTATACAATAGGCATATGCATAGCAGAACTCCTTCTAACAACCTATGCATTCGGTTATCGTTTCCAATTGGATGATCCATTAATGCAACTGACAGAGGATTATAAATGGATCAATTTTTTTGATTTTTACTGGAGATTGGGAATAGATGGAATTTCTATAGGACCTATTTTACTGACAGGATTTATCACAACTTTAGCTACTTTAGCGGCTCGGCCTGTTACTCGAGATTCCCGACTATTCCATTTCCTGATGTTAGCAATGTATAGCGGTCAAATAGGACCATTTTCTTCTCGAGACCTTTTACTTTTTTTCATCATGTGGGAGTTAGAATTAATTCCAGTTTATCTACTTCTATCCATGTGGGGGGGAAAGAAACGTTTGTATTCAGCTACAAAATTTATTTTGTACACTGCAGGAGGTTCTGTTTTTTTATTAATAGGAGTTCTGGGTATTGGTTTATATGGTTCCAATGAACCAACATTAAATTTTGAAACATCAGCTAATCAATCGTATCCTGTAGCACTGGAAATAATATTCTATATTGGATTTCTTATTGCTTTTGCTGTCAAATCACCGATTATACCCTTACATACATGGTTACCCGACACCCATGGAGAGGCACATTACAGTACTTGTATGCTTTTAGCCGGAATCTTATTAAAAATGGGAGCGTATGGATTGGTTCGGATCAATATGGAATTATTACCCCACGCCCATTCTATATTTTCTCCCTGGTTGATGATAGTGGGCACAATTCAAATAATCTATGCAGCTTCAACATCTCCTGGTCAGCGAAATTTAAAAAAAAGAATAGCCTATTCTTCTGTATCTCATATGGGTTTTATAATTATAGGAATTAGTTCTATAAGCGATACAGGACTCAATGGAGCCGTTTTACAAATAATTTCTCACGGATTTATTGGCGCTGCGCTTTTTTTCTTGGCCGGAACGAGTTATGATAGAATACGTCTTGTTTATCTCGACGAAATGGGCGGAATGGCTATAGCAATTCCAAAAATATTCACGACTTTCAGTATCTTATCAATGGCTTCTCTTGCATTACCGGGCATGAGCGGTTTTGTTGCCGAATTGATAGTTTTTTTTGGAATACTTACTAGTCAAAAATATCTTTTAATGACAAAGATATTAATCACTTTTGTAATGGCAATTGGAATGATATTAACTCCTATTTATTCATTATCTATGTTACGTCAGATGTTCTATGGATACAAGCTTTTTAATGCCCCAAACTCTTATTTTTTTGATTCTGGGCCGCGAGAGTTATTTGTTTCGATCTCTATCCTTTTACCTGTAATAGGTATTGGTATTTATCCTGATTTCGTTTTATCATTATCAGTTGATAAGGTCGAAGCTATTATATCGAATTATTTTTATAGATAGTTTTCGTGAGTAAACCAAAACATTAAACCGAAATCCCATTATTTTATAAATTGTTCGTTGTACAATAAAAAAATAAGTCTTTTTTCTTCTCTTAAATAAAAAAAAAAAAGAAATTGGAATTCTATTATAACCAGATATTTTTGTCATTTGCGAGAACCATTTGAATCAAGTAATGGAATGATTCAAATGGTTCTTGATGTTTTACATGAAGTTTTCGTATATATACACGTATGCTGTCCTATGTTTCTATTCGTCAAGTCCTTTATTCAATTCAATTAGATGTTAATGTAAATGAACCATAACTATGCAACCCTATTCCTAATAGATTAACCCCAAAATAGCATATCCAAATTATAAGAAAGCCTATTGAGGCCACAATTGCAGAATTTACACTTTCAAAATTTTTATTTGTTCGAATATGTAAATAAATCGCGAATACGGTCCAAGTAATAAATGCCCACGTCTCTTTTGGATCCCAATTCCAATATGATCCCCATGCTTCATTAGCCCATACTGCTCCTGAAAGAATACCTATGGTTAAAAGGATAAACCCTAGACTAATAATACGATAACTCCACTGATCCAATTGTTGAATCAATTGATACCTGTAATAATTCTGAGAAGAAATAAAAGAAGTGTTTCGTAAGACATTGTTTCTTTCGTTCACGTATTGAATCTCACCAAAGGAAAATGAATCATTTAAAAAATTATTGCTTTTACTAAAAACCCTTATGAATTTTCGAAATGTAATGACTAGAAGAGCTAGTGATAATAACGATCCACACAAAAGAGCTGCATAGCCCAATACCATCATACTTACGTGCATCATTAACCAATGGGATTGGAGAGCAGGTACTAATATTGCGGATTGATGCATTTCAGTTAAAAGACCCGAAGTAGCAAAACCTTGGGTAAAAATAGCACTTGGCGCGGTTATTGCGCTTAAATGGTTTTTATGTTTTTTAAAATACGGAATCATATGAATAATGGAAAAACTCCACGAAAGAAAAATTAATGATTCATATAAATCGCTTAATGGTAAATGCCCATAATAAATCCAACGAGTAACTAATAATCCTGTTATGCAGAAAAAAGTAGCTATCATCCCCTTTTCTGACGAATCATACAGTCCTACGATTTCATCGACTAATAAAGTTATCAAATGAATTGTAATTACAATTGAAATGATCGAAAAGGATATATGAGTTAATATACGCTCTAAAGTTGAAAATATCATAAAAATTTTTTTAAAAGGGGGGTCCTTCAATTAGAGGAATTGAAATCGGGAATTGAATTCATTATAGGCCTTACTCTTTTAGAAGATGCCATGCCGCCACTCGGACTCGAACCGAGATGCTCTAGCACTGCTTCCTAAGAGCAGCGTGTCTACCGATTTCACCATAGCGGCTTATTCGAAATCATAATAACCTATTTTTATTCAATCGTCGAGATTGAAGGAGTTACTTCAATGCAATATTTTTTTAGGAAACATTAAAATTGATGAATAAAAACTTGTTTAAAAATTAGGGATTTAAAAATTTTCGTTAATAATATTTTTTATTTTAGGGCGTAGGGTATCCATTTTATTTAACTTAACTAACACTAACAATGGTGTTTTTCGTAGTTTATTAATGTATGCTCTCCTAAAACTAAAATTGGCATATTCTTCGTATAATTATCTAAAAATGTAAAGGAGGCTTTTATTAATTTAATTGTGTTAAAAGTTAGGAGTTTATATAGTGATAATAATAAAGTTATAAAACACATTTTAAACTTAATCAATTAGTTTAGTTTAAACAACCTCTTCTTTTTTTTCTTTTTATATTTATTAATATAATAAATAATATAATATATAATAATATATTATATTATTTAATAATATTTATAATTTTGTAATATTTATAATTTTGATAACTTATAAATATTATAAAAAAAAAAATAAAAAAAAAAAATTAGACTACTTTTCAAATTAGTCAAATTAGACCCATTCAGATTATTTATTCTATTGTTTGATTATAATTATTTATTTGTCACTATTTGTCACACAAAAAAAACTTTTTGAACTCCCGGTAGAAAGAGATTTCGCTAACGAAAAAGCTTTCAACGCTGCCCAATATCCCTTCCTTTTCCAAATATTTTTACGAATCCGTTTTTTTGAAATAGAGGTGCGTTTTTTTGGAACTGCCATTAAAAAATTATAATAGGTTCTTTAGTTGGATGTGAAAGACATCTATTGTTCAAAATTAATTGTTCTTTACTATCTATTTATTCTCTAAATTATACTCCCTTCATAAAAAAGGGGGGGTATGAAAAAATCGCATAAAATATTACTAAGAACAATAAGATTTACTATGCAAAATAGAATAGATTGAAATTGATATTGAAATTGATAAAATAAAAAAAAAAATACAAACAAAAAAGATTGTGCGTTTTCTTTTTATTTTCGTCATGTTATAGTTATACATGTAATAAACTACATCAAAAATTTAATAACCCAACCAACTACTTTACCGCTTAATAAAAAAAAACTTAATTTTTTTTTTACGTAAAATGAAGTCTTGGATATCATAACATTTCCTAAAAATAACCTTTATTGTAATTGTAATGGAAGACAATCAATTAGTTCAAAAATTAATTGGTTAATGATTCTGAATAACCGAACTACAATAAATAGTTTTTATGGGTCAAGTTATGGGCTTTATGATTCATATCAAATATTCTTTTTTGGGGTGTAATTATTTATCCTTGCTCTATAGATTTATAGATATAAATAAATTATTGTAATACTTAATAATTATAATGAAAATAAAATTTTTCATTTTTTTATATCTTCATAAAATTTTACTGAAAAATTTTATTTAATATTAACAATTCAATATTCAATAAAAAAATTACGTATTTATTTTTCGCTAGTAACTTGTTCATACCATTTGACCAATTCTAACCTCGTGATTTGAAATATTTAAAGTAGTTTGGAAAGATTCAGAATAATTAAGGCTAGAAATTTATATTTAAGTTTTGTTTATATATCTTAATTTTTTTTTTATTAACCGACCCCTTTCAAAAGAAATAAGAACCAGTGAATCAGAAAAAATTAATTAATATAAATTTTTTTTTTTATGGAATATACATATCAATATTCATGGATCATACCTTTCATTCCACTTCCAGTTCCTATGTTAATAGGAGCAGGACTTCTACTTTTTCCAACGTCAACAAAAAATCTTCGCCGTATGTGGGCTTTTCCTAGTGTTTTATTGTTAAGTATAGTTATGATTTTTTCAGCCCATTTTTTTACTCAGCAAATAAATAACAATTCTGTCTATCAATATGTATGGTCTTGGACCATCAATAATGATTTTTCTTTAGAATTTGGCTGCTTGGTTGATCCACTTACTTCTATTATGTCAATCTTAATTACTACTGTTGGAATTATGGTTCTTATTTATAGTGACAATTATATGTCTCATGATCAGGGATATTTGAGATTTTTTGCTTATATGAGTTTTTCTAATACTTCGATGTTGGGATTAGTTACTAGTTCTAATTTGATACAAATTTATATTTTTTGGGAATTGGTTGGAATGTGTTCTTATCTATTAATAGGTTTTTGGTTCACACGGCCCAGTGCGGCGAATGCTTGTCAAAAAGCGTTTGTAACTAATCGTGTCGGGGATTTTGGTTTATTATTAGGAATTTTAGGTTTTTATTGGATAACGGGTAGTTTAGAATTTAGGGATTTATTTGAA